CGAAGTTTTTTTTTTTCTTTCTAAGAGGTGGAATAGAATAACGCGGTTGAAGCCTAATGATCATACGTCTGTAATGCATTGTCTGTCCCATAATAGGTCCCATTCTTCTAGCCTTTCCCGGAAGTCGATGACTATTCATATAGTATGAGAATCAATATGACTAACTACTTCGAAATTTATTTCATCTAAGAAATAGAATCAATATGACTAACTACTTCGAAATTTATTTCATCTAAGAAATAGAATCAATATGACTAACTACTTCGAAAAGAATTTCATCTAAGAAATAGAAAAATTCTATTGGCAATCTACTCTAGATTTTGAGAATGGGTTGGTTGAACTTGAAAATTCACTCATTGAATAAGTAAACAATTGAATTGCATTCGGGTGGATGGTACTAACGAAATCGCGTGCTAACTCCCCGTTCTTATTGAATTAACCAATCAACTTATTAGCGGACATTTATTTTGCATTCGCGAATTTTCGCAAAAATTTGGCTATTTTCGGTTTATTTCTTATTATGAGAATCAATCCTACTACCTACTTCTCGGTCGTTTAAAACATAAGCTACTAACGTATAGGAAGAGATGAATATAACATATAGAAAGTGCATTGATACAGAGACTTCTTTCGTTATGTATGGCTGTTGATAAGATTGCATTGATACAGAGACTTATTGGAGGGTCCCATTGGCGTGCATCCAGTAGGAATTGAACCTACGAATTCGCCAATTATGAGTTGGGTGCTTTAACCACTCAGCCATGGATGCTTAACAGGGATCCTGGTACATGGTGAATAACCAAATTTGAATTGAACTAAAATCTTTAGAAAAAGCAAGAGTCTTGCTTTTTTTGATTTTATTTAATATTTTTATTTTTAAGGAGGAATAAAAAACAATGAATTCAGAATGGAATCCAGAAGAGAATCCAGAATTAAGGTGTTGTCTTTTCGAAATGAGAGAGATATTGAGAGAGATCAAGAATTCTAAATCTCCCATAAAGTTATGGAACCAATGGAATTCAGTGGGATCTTTCATTCACATTTTTTTCGACCAAGAACGTTTTCTAAAACTTTTTGATCCCCGAATTTGGATTATTTTAATTTCACGCACACGCAATTCACGGGGTTTAACTTTAACAATGAAAATCACTCGATTTTTCAATTTCATGATCAAGAGTCTAATACTCTTTGTAGTAGCGGTCCTTATATATCGTATTAACGGTCGAAATATGGTCGAAAGAAAAAATTTCTTTTTGATAGGGCTTCTTCCTATACCTATGAATTCCATTGGACCCGGAAATGATAGATTGGACGAATCCTTTAGGTCTTCCAATATCAATAGGTTGGTTGTTTCGCTCCTCTATCTTCCAAAAGGAAAAAGGATCTCTGAGAGTTCTTTCCCGAATCGGAAAGAGAGTCCCCCAATAACTAAAGAGAGTCCCCCAATAACTAAAAAGTGTAGCACTAACTGGGGTTTGCGCTGGGGTTTGCGGTGGTGTAGGAACTGGATCAGAAAAGGGAGGTATTCTAGCCAATTGAAAGGATCTTCTGATCAATTCATAGATGATTTTGATTCCATTAGCAATGAGGATTCGGACTTTCGATCGATTCTTTGGGATCTTGCCTTTCTTCAAAGGGAAGGAGCGGAGATAGAATCAAAATCAAATCGATTGCTGAAATGCCTTTCCTCAATGTCCCGGCTATTCACGAAACGTGAGAAGAAGATGATTAATCATCCGCTGGAAGAAAGCGAATACTTTCTTGGGAATCCTACAAGACCCGTTCTTTCTTTTTTCTATGACGGATGGTCAGACCCTTTTATGGGCTCGACTCCTACTGAGAGGTCCACTAAAGATCATAAATTGTTGAAGAAAGAACAAGATCTTTCTTTTGTCAGGCGATCGGAAACTAAAGAAATAGTTAATCTTTTCAAGATAATCATGTATTTACAAAATACCGTCTCAATTCATCCTATTTCATCAGATCCGGGATGTGAATTAGAAGAGAGATTTCAAGAAATGGCAGATTTATTCACTCTATCAATAACTGAGCCGGATCTAGTGTATAATAAGGGATTTGACTTTTCTATTGATTCCTACGGATTGGATCAAAAACAATTCTTGAATGAGGTATTCAACTCCAGGGATGAATGGAAAATCTTGGTTCTACCTCCTATTTTTTCTGAAGAGAATGAATCTTTTTATCGAAGGATCAGAAAAAAATGGGTCCCGATCTCCTGCGGGAATGATTTGGAAGAGCCAAAACAAAAAATAGTGGTATTTGCTAGCAACAACAGAA